GTCTGTTTTCTGGGTTTGGAAAAGTGCGGATTTTCAAGAAAGGGAATCCTATGATATGCTGGGAATCCTTTATGATAATCATCCACGCCTGAAACGTATCTTAATGCCTGAAAGTTGGATAGGATGGCCTTTACGTAAGGATTATATTGCCCCTAATTTTTATGAAATACAAGATGCTCATTGAATAATCAGAAACTAATCTTCACTTCTACAACTCCAGATATTCAAAGAATTTTTGTACATTCTCTTCGAGATCAAACATAGTAATTGAAGTTTCATTCACATATTTTTTTTTTTTAGTTATTGGGTGGGCTAAATAAAATAAATACTAAAAAAAAAAAAATTAGAGGATTCATTGAGATTCTCAAATTTTGAAGATACTTTTTCGAATGAGCCGAGCCACTAGGATGAAACTAAAAGAGTTCCGCATTATGAACTATGTACCGCGCACATCACTTAGATGGGCTATAGAAAGTAACATAGGAGGAAATGAAGAAATAGAATCTGAAAAAAATATAGAAGGAAATGAAAGAGGATCATATTCTATTTGTACTGTATCTGAAATGAACTTTGGCTATTCCCATCCCTCAACTCCTCTAGACTATACTTTTTCTCTTTCAACTAACTAATTTAGCCTTTCGAATATGTATAAAGTATTCACTTTTTTTTTGAACAAAAGGAGACACAGTATGAACAAATAAAAAAACAAGAGGAAACAAAATGGAATTCTTTTGTATACTTTATATACATATGATATATATAAGGGGTATATCTCCGACATTTAGATGGATAAATATGTATCATGATTTATACTATTAATGAATATGTATGTCGACCCATATCAATTAATTTTTAGAATATATACTCATACAAATTACTCATGTGCCAGGAACCAGATTTGAACTGGTGACACGAGGATTTTCAGTCCTCTGCTCTACCAGCTGAGCTATCCCGACCATTCACGACGCATCATCCTCATTTTATTTTAATATAGGACTTGGGTCTATGTCAATTAGTCAATTAGAAAAACGAAAAAGTATTACAAAGTATTATCCAGGATCTAATAGAATTTCTTGGATCTTCAAAAATAAATTTTCAAAGTTTCAGTACAGTACAAGTAATGATATGTATTGTTAATTATTCAAATTTAATGGATTCCTTGCTCAAATCATTTGTACTGTACGCGTATCATATATATCACACACAAGTCTTGTGATAAGAAAAAAATTTTCGCTCAGATCCATTTGGGAAAGAAAAGAGTAGAATGAGAATGAATGATAAATATAACGAATTTTGATTTGAATCGCTAACAAAATGATAAAATGAAAATAAATAATTAGGGAGTCAACCGGGTCGTTTTGGGGATAGAGGGACTTGAACCCTCACGATTTCTAAAGTCGACGGATTTTCCTCTTACTATAAATTTCATTGTTGTCGATATTAACATGTATAATGGGACTCTATCTTTATTCTCGTCCGATTAATCAATTATTAAAAAGATCTATCAGACTACGGTGGAGTGAATGGTTTGATCAATGAATATTCGATTCTTTTTTCAATTTTTAATCGATTCACAACAAGTCTTTCATTTTTCATATAAATATAAAAAAATACAGATTTGGGTCGTCATTAATCATTTTGAGATAGTATTTCAGTACTATACGTATGTATATAGGTTTATCCTTCATCCTTGCTGAAGTTTCGATGGAAGGATTCCTTTACTAACACAATGCAGCCAACTCCATTTGTTAGAACAGCTTCCATTGAGTCTCTGCACCTATCCTTTTTTATTTTCGGTTTATGAAACCCTTGTTTATTTGCATAAAACAGGATTTGGCTCAGGATTGCCCATTTTTAATTCCAGGGTTTCTCTGAATTTGAAAGTTCTCACTTGGTAGGTTTCCATACCAAGGCTCAATCCAATTAAGTCCGTAGCGTCTACCAATTTCGCCATATCCCCTCTTTTTTTTTGATGTGATTAAGATCACATCATGATGCCGCCCCCCCCTTTTCTTTCATTTCTATTATGCTGGACCGGTTGAATTCATTAGATACCGGTTCCTATATTGAAAAGTTTTTTCTACTATTTGATTTCTTGTATATTTTCTTTCATCTCTATCGGAGACCCGTATTTGGTCCAATCAGAAATGATTCTATCATTTCTATATCATCAATTCAATATAGATCGCATAACATATATATTATAGTATAATATATATTTATTATACTTATATATGCCCCTATTTCTACCGTTTTTAGCGTGAAATTTTAAATACTTGAACGGTCTATTCTTTTTTTTTTTTTTCGTCTTAACTTTCACCTTTCCGAATGAAACCAGAGGAGTGTTTCATTATGATCTGGATTGCGCTTTTATCTTTCATGTTATTCTTAGGGCAGGCCTTCTATAACATAACAAAAAAAAACATTATAACATAACAAAAAAACGAAAAGGAAGATTTGAGTATTATTAATTCAAATTAATAGCCATAACTAAAACTAATAAAATGGCTATAACTAACCATTCCGTTAATTTAGAATTAGAAGAGAATTCAAAATTAAATTATTTATTAATTAAATATGAAATTATTTCGAATTATATATAATAAATAATAATATTATAAGATTGTAATATACAATAAATATAGAAATAGAATAAGATTCTAAACTTAATTACATTACTTTACTCGATTTTATTTAAAATGATATATTAAAATATATTTTCAAATTAAATTAAAATGAAATATATATATTTCTATATATAAAATATATATGATCCATTATGAAATATAATAAAATTATGTAATAAAAAATAGTAAACATAGAATAGTAAAAAAAATCTTACCATCTAATTAAGCTAATTAAGATATTTATTATTGATAAACATATATTTGAGAAATAGATCAAAATTTTATATCGCGATATTTAATAATATCGCTATATTAATAGGTATGTTCTATAATATTCAAATATCCAATATGTTTGGAAATTCTAAAATTCTATTTTCTATTCTTCCTTATTTTTGATATTTCTATTTTTCTATATATCATATTTCTTATGAAATAGCTAAGAATGAACAGTTAATATCTCAGTAGTTTACTAAATTAGTATACGTGTACAATTTATGTTATGTGAGCCCGCTTAGCTCAGAGGTTAGAGCATCGCATTTGTAATGCGATGGTCATCGGTTCGATTCCGATAGCCGGCTTTTCTCCGTTTGTTTGATTTTTTATTTTTTACATAATTGATAATGTGAAATCAAAGCGAAAAACTTCTTTCCCTTTTCCCAAGGGTCACCCTATCATCTCGTAGGAACTTCCAATTATGAATAAAAATGGGATTGGAGGAGTTCGGTCTCTGTAGAACAAATCAATCAAGAAAAGAACCCTGAATTTTTTTTATTATTATTTTTAATTCTTTTTATTTATATAATACAATTATTTATATACAATAAGGTCCGGATATTGATACAATTCCTCTAATTATTCTTTGTAATACAATACTTCAGTAAATTTCGATTAATTTATCATATTTTAGTTTAGTTTTAATTTTGTTTTATGAAATTTCATAAAAAAATAAGGAGTCTTTATGTCACGTTACAGAGGGCCTCGTTTCAAAAAAATCCGTCGTCTGGGGGCTTTACCGGGACTAACTAGTAAAAAGCCTAGAGCCGGAAGCGATCTTAGAAACCAATCGCGCCCCGGAAAAAAATCTCAATATCGTATTCGTTTAGAAGAAAAACAAAAATTGCGCTTTCATTATGGTCTTACAGAACAACAATTACTTAAATACGTTCGTATCGCCGGAAAAGCCAAAGGATCAACAGGTCAGGTTTTACTACAATTACTTGAAATGCGTTTGGATAACATCCTTTTTCGATTGGGTATGGCTTCGACTATTCCTCAAGCCCGCCAATTAGTTAACCATAGACATATTTTAGTTAATGGTCGTATAGTAGATATACCAAGTTATCGCTGTAAACCCCGAGATATTATTACAGTGAGGGATGAGCAAAAATCTAGGGCTCTGATTCAAAATTATCTTGATTCATCCCCCCGCGAGGAGTTGCCAAACCATTTGACTCTTCACCCATTCCAATATGAAGGATTCGTCAATCAAATAATAGATAGTAAATGGGTCGGTTTGAAAATAAATGAATTGCTAGTTGTAGAATATTACTCTCGTCAGACTTAACCCCAACTAAAATAACAAGGGTTCGGACAATTTTGACCTCTCCATTTTGGCTTAAGTAAAGGGACCCGGGGTAAGTAAGGTAAGGGGTTTGATCTGGGGATTTTGATCTCATTCATGTATCATAGATCGGTAGGGGATTTTCATTCCTTGTCCATTTTGCCCAGTATTTTTCGTACCACAGAAGATTTGGATTAGGAATACATAATCGATATCAAAGAAAAGAAAGGTCTAACTGTTGGAGTATACATTCTTATTTGATGCATTGCAGTCAGTAACATTGGTGAATTAGGTGAAGAGTACGGAAAGAGAGGGATTCGAACCCTCGGTAAACAAAAGTCTACATAGCAGTTCCAATGCTACGCCTTGAACCACTCGGCCACCTCTCCTACATAATGATTATGGCCAAAAAACCGAGTTAATAGTGAGTCATTCATATTATTTTGGATAGGTATCTACATTGAATTAAAATTATTAAAAAATTGAACTCTAAAAATAGAAAACTTTTCATCAAAGACAAATCCTTCCGCATAAATCTTTTTTGTGAAAAATTGTAAAATAAAGATATATCTATTCATGTTTGCGAAGATGGGGTTTCCGCCCTTTCTAATATTTATACCGGATTTAATCTCTCAATTGAAACGAATTCAACGATTGATCCATTTTTTTAGACTGTGTTTAATGGATATCTTTAGATCATTATTCAATTTTCATAAAAATTCTAAAATGCCTTTCCAGTTTTAGATTTTTCAACAACAACTCCTTACTCCAACTTCTTAACCCATAGATTGATTTCAAATTCATGAACCGTC